TACGTACCATTAAAGGATTTAATCGCAAACTTGACAGATAACCCAGAAACTCTAAATTATCTTTAGATAATTGATTTATATTGACCTTTTGCGATTGAAACCATACGTAAAAATAACATTGCCATAAATTAACAAAATAATATTTCCATTTATTCATCAGAAGCGGCGTATCTTTTGTTGCCAGAATAAATTTTCCGTGATATCTAACATAATGTATGAAAGGACCCTCGAGCAGCCCTAGGATCGCCGACAAATTATTAACAAAGACTTTTAAAAAGTGTTTTATTTTTCCATAGAAAAAAATTCGCTCAAAAAGGACTTCATAAGATGTCGATCTTAAATGATAAGACCGCTTGCGTAGAAAAAAAAAGATGGATTCGTATTCACATACATGAGAATTATATAAGAACAAAAAAAATCTTGGATTCAAAATTGATTTTTTTTTAATATAAAAATTCTTCCAATTGCAATACTCGTATAGACAGAACCGAAAAAAATGCAAAGAAGAGGCATCTTTTACCCGGTAACGTAGGATTTGAACCAAGATTTCTAGATGGATGGGGTAAGGTATTAGTACATCTAACACATAATTAAAATGTGATAATTTGTCTTCTAAAAAGGGAAATATTGAATGAATTGATTGTAAATTATAAGATTTTTTTAATTGTTTTCCTTCGAAAGAGGATCCTAATCTTAGGGAAAACGGAATTTCTACAATCACTGCAAATAAAACCGATATCATTTGATAATAGAAAAGATTGGTATGTCCCAAAAAGGGATTTTTGTTCAAATCCTTGGTGGGAATAATCGACGGATTCTGTTCATACATTCGCAAAATTAAGCGTTTCACAATAAGTGAACTATATTTTTTGTCATAATCCGCATTTTCCAAGAAAATGGAGCAATTTCTATTTAATCTATTTAAACCATGATCATAAGCAAGTACATAAATATACTCCCGAAAAAAAAGTGGATATAGAAAACTCTGTTGTCGAGCCCCATCGAACTCTAAATATCCTTGAAATTTATCCATTTGGATTGAAATTCGATTTGAACTGAAAGTAAAGTCTTTTTTTTTCTTGAGTTCTCAAATGACACATAGTGCGATACAGTCAAAATAAGGTATTAGACTACAAAAGCAATAGATACCTCATAAACAGGTAAACTGCTAAACGGATTCTCTATGTTTAATAAGTTTCTGTTCGTTATATTATAGAATAACAAAACAAGATGATTAGAAATCCTTTAATTTTTTAACCTAATCGCTCTTTTGATTTTGGAAATATATATATTTTTTTTATCAATATACTGCTTCTTTTACACATCCATCTCCAACCTAACCCAAACGGACTAGGGAAAAAAATAATTAGGACTCATGAAAAAATTGATAATAACACGCAAGAAAAAAATTCCTTCCCATACCCGTATTAGGCACTAATCTATTTTTAACATTTAATTAGATCGGGTAATTTTTCAAATTACGAATGGAAGCTCGTTTCTTTTTTTTTTTCTGGAATCGGGAAAACTGGTTTTTTTATCCATCCATTTATATTTATTCACTGGACCCAAATTGGAATTCTTTTTTTTTTTTTTCGACACCGAAAACAAGGTTGTACCGATCAGGAAAGCAAAAAAAATTATCTGAATTCGCCCTTGATACGACATGCTATTTTTTCCATTCATTCCTTTCAGGATCAGTCGTGGTCTTACAAACTCTACCGCAGATCTGGACGAATCCTTTTCTTCATACAAATGTGTAAAAAATGCTAGTCGCACTTAAAAGCCGAGTACTCTACCGTTGAGTTAGCAACCCCAAAAAACAAAAAAAGAAAGTACTGCAAATATGTAGATACAACCAGAATAAAGAAAAAAAAGAAAAATCCAGTCATGTGTGCGTCAGGGATAAATAGATCTATTTCTCTATGAGAGAATTATATTTGGTCGATACACTGTTGTCAATATGATTGTGAATTTTTAATATAGCGAAAAGAATAGAAAAAAACAATAAAAAAGCTTAACCCCTTGGTTTGTGAGTTCATACAATGAATGAAAACTAAGACAGTTAGGGTAATCTCAAATCTTTTTATACTTTTTTCGACCCATTTTGGATGGCCTTTAATTTTTTATGAATAATGAATAATTACTATATTATTTTCTATACAGTATAATTTTTTATTTATAAAAAAATAAGAAGTTCTATAGATCCAAATTTTTTTCATAAATTTGTTTATGATTATAAAATTATAGTAGTTGTTAGCAGGGTATTTTTTAGTATTCGTACCTTAGGAGGAATACTAATAATAACTCGAAATTATAATAAATCAAAATAAATATGATGGAAGCGAAAGAGGAGGAAAGAAAAGAGTAGATCAAATTTTATATCAAGCTATATACGAGTCTTTCACATCCTCTTTTTTATATTTCATTAATTCAATTTCGTTTAATTAAGACGTAATTCCGTCAAAATACCTGCCTTCTTTGAAATATCATGAACTGTTCTTGTTGGTTGAGCGCCTTTTTTAAGGAAATCGAGAATAGCAGGAAGATTTAAATAAGTTTGATTAGTTATCGGATCATAAAAACCCACTTTCCGAAGATCTCTTCCTTCTCTTCGGGATCGAACATCAATTGCAACGATTCGATAAACGGCTCATTGGGATAGATATATATGAATAATACCCCCCCTAGAAACGTATAAGAGGCTTTGGCCTCGTACGGCTCGAGAAAAAAAATTCAATAAATAAAAAAATTAGCCAGTATTGAAACCCTAAATATTTTTTTACATAAAAAGCATTCATTCGTACCATCCGTACTCTCGTAACTCAAGTTAAATAACTCTCAAATATCTCAACAGAGAATCCTTAAGTACTCTTTTTATTGAGTAGTCTCTAAGCCTTTTTTGTTTGTCTCATTTTTGAGAATGAATTTTGATTCTTCATTCTGATCTAATTGTTCAAACAATTAAAAACCGGATTTCCTTGTTTCAGGATTCTTTATCCTTACTTTGAATCTTTGGGTTTAGACATGACTTCGGTGATCTTGAATCGTTTTATTAAAAAAGGGCAGCAACAAGCCCCTTAATTTTGTTTATGATTTCTTTTCTTTCTATCAAAGAATCATACAAACGTTTGATTCACGCATGATAGACTTTTGATTCAAAGAATTTTACAATTTTAAGAAAATTCCTTGTAAAATTGCTTGAAAGGGCTTTTTTTCAATATATATATATAAAAAAAAAAAAAAGACTTACGAAGTTGTTCCAACTTATTGATTCGCACTAACCCTAGATCCTTACTCCTGCGAAAGGACTAAAAACTTTCTATTCTCCTCGAGCTCCATCCTGTACTCTTTTTTATATTCCAAAAAAAGTGTAGGACTACTAGTAAAATAGAATACAAAATGTCGAGCCAAGAGCACCTATATTCCTATATAAAAAGTGGCGGATGAAAAAATCCACAGCAGATCATGTCCTTCAATTCAAGTCGCACGTTGCTTTCTACCACATCGTTTTAAACGAAGTTTTACCATAACATTCCTCAAGTTTGTGTAATTTATTCAATTGTGGAATCATGAATAGTCATAGTTCAGTTAGTATATCGTAATCTATACTTTTTCTTTCTCTATGAATAGAATAGTGAATTTACGCGTAAAGGTTCAGTCAGAATTAAAATGAATCCCATATTTAGATTGTATATATGTAAAATCTAAATTTGAATAGAAATCTATATTTATATATATAAATATAGATTTTTTTTAATTAAAACTCTTAGAATCTACGGTTCTACCTTACTTTCCCGCATCACACACAAATAAAAAACGCAAATATATTTTTTTGAATTCGGTTGAAATGATGAAAAATAAGTTGATTCTTCTTTTCGTTTCGTTTCAATATTTTAATTTTATTTTTAAAAAATATTCTATTTTTAAACAGAAAGAGAAAAGTGGTGTACAAAGGCAATAGAAGATTGATTCCGTAATGACTGTACTCTGGGACGGAAGGATTCGAACCTCCGAATAGCGGGACCAAAACCCGTTGCCTTACCGCTTGGCTACGCCCCATTTCGATTTTTATATTAAAGACTACTAAAAGAGTAATATTGCTATTGGTTGTTCGTCAATTCAAAATTAAATAAATATAGATTACATTGGTGCTAGAGTTTTGACATGTGTAGATAGCAAATCAAACTGACTTTATTGATCATTACATAGAATTCAATTAAGATATTGTATGAAAATATTATTTCTTTAATTCTCATAAGAGAATGAAAGGATTTTTGATTGAGTAAGTTCAACAAAGTCTTTTTAGACTATCTTTCTTTATTTTTTTCCTTATATAAAAAATATATTAACTCAATCAAAATTAAATTATCCACAAGAACACCAATTTTTGTTATGCTTATGCTTAATATATTTAATTTGATCCGTATTTTTTTTAATTCTTCCCTTTTTTCAAGCACTTTTTTAGTCGCCAAATTGCCGGAGGCCTACGCCTTTTTGAATCCAATCGTAGATGTGATGCCCGTAATACCGCTTTTCTTTCTTCTCTTAGCCTTTGTTTGGCAAGCAGCTGTAAGTTTTCGATGAAATTCTTAATATGAAATTTTTAATACTGTCTTAGAAAAATTTACGATTGTTATTCTTCCAACAATTCAAAAGATCAAAAAAATCTTGACGCATGGACGAACTCTCAATTCAAACAGTTAATTTTTTTGGTAGCCATACTAAATCTGGATCATTCTATTTCCTAAATTTTATCCTCTTTTCTCTAAAAGAAAGAATCTAATTAGATTCGAGTTCATCAAAAAAAATATATAGATGTTAGTATGCAAAGCTATTTGAATATGAAAAACTCGACTATTATCTTATTACAAATGACTTTCGGAAACCTTTTTTTTTTTTTTCTTTTTTTTCTAGAAAAAAAGAAATCACTTGATTTTTTGGTATCAAAATTAGATATTTGGTATAAAAATAGAGAATCTATTCTCTTTTTTTTTTTTTAGTAAGATCTTGGAGATTGTGTAATGCTTACTCTTAAACTTTTTGTATACACTGTAGTTATATTCTTTGTTTCTCTCTTCATATTTGGATTCCTATCTAATGATCCAGGGCGTAATCCAGGACGTGAAGAATAAAAAAGAAAGTTTTTTTATTGCTTTATTTAATTAGTGGAAATGGCGAATTTTATTAGGATTTTATCTATTACACATCATCAAAAGGAGAACGGGAAAGAGAGGGATTCGAACCCTCGGTACGATTAACTCGTACAATGGATTAGCAATCCAACGCTTTAGTCCACTCAGCCATCTCTCCTAATCGAAAAGGGATACTTAATTTGGTTCCAGTAGAAAAAAAAAGGCTTGAAAAAAACTTCTCCACTTATTCTTAAAAAGCTTTCTTTTTTTTTTTTTATTATTCTTTATATTATATATTTTTTTCATTTTCTATATTTTATTATATATAATTTCTTTTTTATTATATAAATATATAGTTATCCTCTATTTATATATATATATATAATATATATTACTATATATATAACTTTTTTTCTAGAACTTTCTCAGTAATTTTATTTACATAAAAAATGTAGATAAAGATTAGATAAAGAAAAGGCGCGAAAGATAAATAGAAATAAATAAAACCACAACAATGAAATAGAGAATCCTTTTTTTATTTTGTCTAGTGCAAACACAAGTAAAAGATCTTTTTTATTTTAATAGCCTGGCCTGGTCAGTCCCCAGCCGGGCCTTTTTTTTTTATTAAAAAGGCTCATCCGATGGATTTTTAGACAAAAAAGATCTGAAATTGAAAAAAAAAAATGGAATCCGCTTTTACTAATTTTATTAAGTCTACGCTAAAATTTTATAATTTTTTTTTCATATTTTTTTTATTACACTCCCGATTACTTTGTTCGACAAAAGGTCAATTTATATACAATAATTGCATTGTAGCGGGTATAGTTTAGTGGTAAAAGTGCGATTCGTTCCTTTAACCCCTTTAATAGTTAAAGGGTCTCTCGGTTTGATTAATCTTCCGATCAAAAACTTTATTTCTTAAAAGGATTTAGTCCTTTACCTTTCAATGAAAGATTCAAGGAAGATTATAGATTCTCGTAATTTGTATCCAAAGAATTTAATCAATTATAAATTTGGATTATGAAATTCCGAAACATAATTTTTGAATTGGATGACTATTTACAATTCAATAAGTATAACAAGAGGATCCATGGATAAAGCTAGAAAAGTTTCTTTCTAATCGTAACTAAATCTTCAGTTCTATTCATTGTTTGGTATAGAAAAAATTGAAGCAAAATAGCTATTAAACGAGAACTTTGGTTTACTAAAGACATCGACATATTATATTGTTTTAGCTCGGTTGAAACAAAATACTTTTCCTAAGGATTCCGTTAAATAGAAATAAAGAACGAAGTAACTAGAAAGATTGTTCAAGTTCTACTTTTCGATCTTCTAGAAGGATCATCTAGAAAGCCCAATTTTCTGTGAAAGCACCCAGACAGAAAAAAAAAGCTAACATAGATGTTATGAGTCGAATTTTTATTTTGATTTCATTCACGTCTTATTTTATTTGGGAATTTCTCCATCCATCATAACATAAAGGAGCCGAATGAAACCAAAGTTTCATGTTCGGTTTTGAATTAGAGACGTTAAAAATATAAAAATGATCAATCGACGTCGACTAAAACCCTTAGCCTTCCAAGCTAACGATGCGGGTTCGATTCCCGCTACCCGCTCTAAATTCTAAATTGCCCGAGACAATTTTCTCTATTAGAATTGTCTAATAGCAATTGTGTATTGAATTTATTTCAATACACAATTGCTAAAAAGATTTAGCACATTCTTTTTTTTTAACAAAACAATTGGAAAGTAAAAAAAAGCGAAAAGCGTCCATTGTCTAATGGATAGGACATAGGTCTTCTAAACCTTTGGTATAGGTTCAAATCCTATTGGACGCAATATAAATATAGATATAAATATACTTCTATTTATAGAATTTCTTAAAAATTTAATTAAAGAATAAAATTGACTAAAGAATCAAAAATAAGAATGATCCATTTCTTTTTTTATAATTTCTCCTGAAGTATAAAACGTTCCAGTTGCTCTTGAATCCCTTCTTTCAAAAAGCTTTCTGCTTCAGCGGTTAATGTCTTGGTAGAGGATATGATTTCTTGTAACTGAGGTTTATTCGTTTTTAAGTAAGTGCGTAACTGAACGAGAAATTTTCTTACTTGTCCAATTTCTAATCCATCCAGATAACCATTTGTTCCGGTATAAATGGTCATTATCTGTTCTTCCACTGTGAGAGGGGCCGATTGGGATTGTTTCAGTAACTCACGCAATCGTTGACCTCTTGCCAATTGATTCTGAGTAGCTTTATCGAGATCAGAAGAAAATTGGGCAAAGGCTTCTAATTCAGCGAATTGAGCCAATTCCAATTTTAATTTTCCAGCTACCTGTTTCATAGCTTTAATTTGAGCGGCGGATC